TTTATATAAAGAAATAATTTCTATAAAAAACGAAAAATAATCACATATATATATATATAATTCAATATATAAACAAAAATAGATACAAATTTTATTGTCTATTGCAATAGACAATAGAAAAAAAAAATAAAACCAAGGAGGTGGTGATCATGCTATTTCAATCATTCGTAAGCTTGTGTATGAAGATAACCAATTCGGTCGTTGGGGTCGGACTCTATTATGGATTTCTAACTACATTCTCCATAAGGCCCGCTTATCTCTTCCTTTTCGTTGAAGAACCCGAGCAGAAGGCAGCAGCAATAACTGGTTTGATTATGGGCCAGCTCGTGAGGTTCATGTCGATCTATAATAGGCCTCTGTATCTACTATTGTGGACACCTCATATACTAGCTGTACTATTTCTACCGTATCTTTTGCTTTATTTCGCAGCCGACAATTGGGACTATACTATCACTACCAGTACCAGAAGGAATTTCCTCATTTTCCTGAATACTTTCATTTTTCAATTAGCCAACCAGATCCTTTTACCAAATTCAACGTCAGCCCGATTAGTCAATGTTTATATGTTTCGATCCAACAACAAGATGTTATTTGTAACAAGTAGTTTTGTTGGTTGGTTAATTGGTTACATTTGTTTCTTTTTATTCACGAAAAGATTATTGGACTGGATACGGATCTATCTTTTGAGTAGATCTAAGAAGGAACTTGTGTCAGCATTGGATAAGTACATTTATAAGTACCTTGGGGCAAAATTTCAGGTCCGTTTTTCACACTTTCAGTACCGTGTGTCAGAATTGAATAAGTACATTAAGTCAGAATTGAATAAATACAAAAAGAAGATTTATCAGTACCTTGTGAGGTCCCTTGGGGAAGAATTTGAATTCCTTATGCGAACCTTTCAGTGGGTTGTGTCAGAAATTCAGTACTTGCTGTTAATAAACTTGAGGAGAAACACGGGTCGGTTCGTGAATATTTTCTTATTTGTTACCTGTCTCTACTATTTAGGCAGAATACCTTTATTCATTTTTTCACATCCACTGACAAACGTCCAAGCCCCACAACTGCAACCAAATTGGTTAGCCAGACAAGGCCGAGAAGCTGACACTTACTGGGAGGAAGAGGAAAAGGAAGAGGAAAAGGAAGAGGAAAAGAAAGAGGAAAAGAAAGAGGAGATTGCACGAAAAAAAGTGCTATTCAAAGAAAAAATTCCTCCCACGCGTTGGGGAGCGGATCTGGATGAAGAAAAAGATCAAAAAGCACCCATAGTGGTGGAAGCCATTTTAGCGGCCGATTTTTTTCAGTTTCAATGGACTCGTCCAGTACGATACATAAGCAATCAACACTTTTTTGGGGCTGTAAGAAAGGAAGCTTCACAATATTTTTTTGATACATGCCGAAGTGATGGAAAAAAAAGAATATCTTTTACAAATCCTCCTAGTTTTTCTAGTTTTAAGGAACTGACGAAAGGGATGATATCTTCGTCCACAGTAGAAAGACTCTCCTTTGATAAACTAGACAAAGATTGGCTTTCTAAGAACAAACAAAGACAAAACAACTTAAATAACGAGTTTATAAAGAGAATTGCGGCTCTAGACACGGGATTTCTTTTTCTAGATATACTCGACAAAAGGACTCGGGTTTGTATTGAGAAAATGAACGAAACCTGCCTCTGCCTACCAAAAAAGTATGATCCTTTGTTGAATGGGCCCTCTCGTGGAAGAATCAAAAAGTTTAGAAAAGTAATCGAGGATCCCGAAGAAAAGGAGAAAAGCAAAGAAAAGGAGAAAAGCAAAGAAAAGGAGAAAAGCGAAGAAAAGGAGAAAAGCGAAGAAAAGGAGAAAAGCGAAGAAAAGGAGAAAAGCGAAGAAAAGGCACCGAAAAGCAAAGAACAGGAGAAAAGGGAAAAAGAGGCACGTCTACGCGAAGAAGCACGTCTACGCGAAGAAGCACGTCTACGCGAAGAAGCACGTCTAAGCGAAGAAAGGGCACTTCTTCAATTGGGTGAATTTCGTGAAAAAGTCTACAATGTAATTAAATCTCGTAAATCTAGTGGAAGAAAAAAGAATGCAATGCAATCTCGTCGAAGAAAAAAAAATGGAACTACAAAATCTCGTGAAAGAATCGACGATGAACCTACAGAATCGCAACTTAAGCAAATCCTTGCTCTAAATCAAATTCATGAGACCCTTTTGCCAGGTTTCATTTTCGAGTCCCCAAAATTTGAAGAGAGAATGTTCGCGATACTAAAAAGTAAAACACTAAAACTAAGAGCAGAAGGAAAATTATATTATAATCCTTTGGCAAAATTTTTTTCTAAGCCTTGGGAAAAAGGGGGGGGAGGCATTGATTGGAACCAGCGAAAACTAAAAAAGCTACAGCAACTAAGGACTTATAAAGTGGGAGAAAGTGTGGGACGAGCGCACATCGGTCAACGTGTCCCTCGCTGGTCATACGTATTACTCCGCGGGGTCGCATACGACCTGGGCGAACCCTTTGTGACCGAGCGGGGAGAGACTGATTGCTTTGATATTATATCAGCACAATTCAAATATGAAATTATTTTGAATCAGGATACTCAAAATTTACTTATCAAAAATCTTTCTAAAGATAGTAATAAGATTGATCCGGATATTGCTAAAGAGATTAATGAGAAGGTTGAGAAGGATTTGATCAAGAGTGGGGGAGACCCTTATAGTATTGACTTTGAGAAAAGCCTTGCTCATGTTCACGTTGGCAGCCTCATCACCAATATCGAGTGGAAAGGCGAGACTAAGGACGTGTGGAGGACCTCCTTGAGAGCGGTGCGCAACCAATTTTGGCATCAGGATGACATCAAAGGTGTTGCGCGCGTCCTAAAGCGTAAAAACGGAGTTGTTCTAAGACAGATTGAAATGTTTCCGCATTCCCCTCTTTTTTGGGGCTTCTTAAAAAGTACACTGTCTCGTTCTTTTAGGGTACTGAAACCCCTTGTTTTGAAAATGCAAAATTTGCTGCATAGGTTTGGAATCAAAAAAGGGGACCTTTTCACTCTTAAGGGACCTAAGAAAGAACAGACAAAAAGGAAGACAAAAAGGAAGACAAAAAGGAAGATAGACGAAAAAAAAAGCAAAGCATTGAAAGAACGGAAAAAATTGAAAAGAATAAAAAAAGAGAAACTCGAACTAGACCCCGACGAAGAGCTGTTCCGGATGGATGGAATAGATGCATGGAATGAGCTTTATTGTGGGCTAGGAGTAAGAGGTATCATATTACTTTTGAACTCCTATTTTAGGAGATATATTGCATTGCCTTTAGTGATAATAGCTAAAAATATTGGTCGTATCTTATTTTTGCAGCAGCCCGAGTGGGCTGAGGATAGAAAGGACTGGGAAAACGAGATTCATCTTTTATGCAACGATGACGGTTTTGCTATAGGCGTCATATCCATCAGCAACTTTCCGGAGGAGTGGTGGGACTACGGTCTTCAGGTCAAAGTTTTATGGCCTTTAGAGTTGAAACCTTGGCACACAGCGGATGAGAGACAAAGGAGAACCAACAATTATGCTTTTATAAGGTCTTTCTGGGGACTAGCTGACTATCCTTGGGGTAGTGCCCGACCCAACCGTTCCTTTTCCATTTTTTGGGGGCCCATTTTTAACGAACTAGGCAAAAAAAGTCAAAGATTAGCAGAAGAAAAATTGGAAGGGAGCGCCTTTCGACTTATAAGAAGCGTTTTCAACCAAAAAATAAAGCAAAATTTTGTTAGAGTTCTAGGAAACCTAAAAGAAAGCATAAAACGGCTTAAAGAAAGGGTTCTAGTTCTAAAAAGCACAATTTTGAAAATAATAAAAAAAAATACAAGATTGAAAGGGATAGGAGTAGATGAATCGAGTGAAACTCAAAAAGAAAAAGATTCTATAATCAGCAATGAGATAATTCATGAATCATTTAGTCAAATTCGATCTACAGCTTCTACAAATTCAGAAGAAAAAATACAAAATCTGATTAATAGAACAAGCACAATCAAAAATCAAATAGAAAGAATTACAAAAGAAAAAAAAAAATTAACTCCAGGACTAAATAATAGTCCTAACAACAAAAAGCAAAATAATAATGTAGAATCGCCAAAAAATTTTTTGAAAATTGTAAAAAGAAGAACTGTTCGATTAATAAGTAAATGGAATTATTTTCAAAAAATTTTCATTGAAAAAATATACAAAATATACCTAGATATCTTTCTATGTATCATTAAGATTTCTAGAATCAATTTAACAAAAAAAATTTTTGAGAAAGACATTTCCAATACTGAAACAAATCAAAAAGGAATTACCTTTAGTTCGACTATAAAAAATATAAATAAGCGGAAGTCCCAGATTGTTCCGAAATTTGCTTCCTTGCCAAATTTATCTTCCCTGTCACAAGCATATGTATTTTACAAATTATCACAAACCCTAGTTAGTGATAAGTTAAGATCTGTTCTTCAATATCGCGGAACGTCTTTTTTTCTTAAGACTGCAATAAAGGATTCTTTTGAAAGACAGGGAATATTTCATTCCGAATTAAAGCATAAGAAACTTCGAAATTTTGGAACGAATCCATGGAAAAACTGGTTAAGAGGTCAGTCTCAATACAATTTATCTAAGGTTCATTGGGAGCGAGTAGGCGCACAAACCTGGCGAAATAAAGTCAACCGACGCCATACGCCTCAAAATAACGATTTAAATAAAGAAGATTCATATGAAAAAGACCCATTACTTCATTCCAAAAAACAAGATGATTCTGAAGTATATTCAGTAGTAAGAAATCAAAAAACTAAGTTTAAGAAAAACTATAAATATGATCTTTTAGCATATAAATACATTTCTTCTGAAACTAAGAAGGACTCCTCTATTTCTAAATTGCCATTACAAGTAAATAAGAGCCAAGAGATCGACTTATTTGATATACCAGAGGAGATTGTTTTCAAGACTTATTTCAAGGATTGTATACTAGACAAGAAGTTTCTAGACAAGCTTTATCGA